TATAATGAAATTCCTTGATTGGCTCTTCCCAGAGGAACGATCTATTTTATTTGATTGATGGATCCAATATTATAATGAATTAAAAAAGAGAGTTAATGAATTAAAAAAGAGAGTGTTCTTATTCGAACCGCCTTGTGATCTTCAACCAATTATGTGCTTCAATATAATTACCTGGAGTAAGCGCTATAGCTTGTTTCCAATATTCAGCAGCTTGATCGGACCAAGCCTCCGCAATTTCAGAATCTCCCTGTCGAATGGCCTGTTCTCCCCGGCCGGAATAGGTGGGTCAATTCCTTCCCTTAGAACCGTACTTGAGAGTTTCCTACCTCATACGGCTCAGCAATCAATTCTTTTGGTGTCCCATCTTAATCTACCATATCTAACTGAATAAGATTTCTCGTAAATCTATCCCATTTTTTTTTCTCGGGTTAACCAGAAGAGGTTAATTACATGAGTTTCAAACTCTAATTTTGATCAATAATCAGTTTTATCTTTTCTCCCACCTTCAGAAGAACATAGGTATCTACCCCTATCGTTAGAATTTTCTGAAAGGTAACTATCTCGGTTTCATATAGAAAGTCATATAGAATCTTTGAAAAGGACTTTCCTCCAGAAGAAAGAAAGGACTTACTATCTTTGGGATCTGATGCTACACCGCTGCTCAATACCTTAGTAGATCGACTCTATTACATAAGTTGATTCCTAACTTTTATCTCATATCATGACATAAGTAAGCAGTTCTTATTGTATCGGCCCCCAAACCTCGCTAATTGATCTTTACGGTGCTTCCTCCATCAATTAGATCCTTTATCCATAGAATCTAGTATATAGGCCATACCTATTTCTTCATATTTCGGCTCGTATGAAGTCTCTTTCTTTGCTACAGCTGATAAAAATCGTTGCTTTGAACGATGCATATGTAGAAAGCCTATTTTGTTTCTAGTATTTACTAGAAGATTTGATCTTTCTTTCCTTCTTTCTATAGTGGAGATAGTCGCACGTAATGACAGATCACAGCCATATTATTAAAAGCTTGTGGTAAGAATGGGTTTCGTTCGAGTGCCCGGAAATAATATTCCAAAGCCTTCGTATGTTCTCCGTTGCTTGTGTGGATAAGGCCTATGTTATAGAGTATATAACTTCGATCATAGGGATCAATTTCTGGTCGCGTAGCTTCATAATAATTTTGTAAAGCTTCCGCATAATTTCCTTCGGATTGAGCCGACATCCGTTACGGTCGTTCATTCTATTCAAAGAATCTCCGTTCCAGAACCGTACGTGAGATTTTCATCTCATACGGCTCCTCCCTTCTGTGCATAGTAATAAGGGAAATAATCCATGGAATCAAAAAAGATTGAAATATTTTTATTATGAACTGACAGGGGCTGGTGTTTTTACAAGAAATCTCTAGCCATCCTTCCTGCAAGAGGTCTGTCTTTTCTTAACACCAAGCGTGTTGGTGCTAGATAGAAATGGTAACTCCAACAATTTCTTTGTCCTCAACGCCCCCTATTTCCAGGAATTAGTCACTTCAACGATCTTCGATGGTTATACGGGTATCCAAAGTACGAACGAGATGGATGTTTGTTGTCCCAACCATTCTTGTTAGTCCCGATCCCGATAAGGAAAAGGAGTAATTTATAACAAAGTTTTCGTGTTGTTGATTCCTAGGTGTAGTGCTTCTTCCCCTATGCGGCCTATTGGTACTAGTGAAGTAGTATTGACCTGCAATACAGAACCTATAGGTTAACCTTTCGCTCAATACTAGAATCGACAATTGAAGCATCTGAGGCTGCATCAATCGGGGATACACGACAGAAGGAATTGTTCTATCTCCAAACTAACTTCACCTTCATCAAGCGTAGGTTTATTTCAAGAATCTTTTTTCTTTGTATCCCGAATCATGTCTCTTTCTCATAAGACTGAGGGCGGTAAATAAATAAAAAAAAAAAAAAGAATCAAATCGCACCATCTCTGTAATAGGTAAATGCCTCCTTTTCTCCTGAAGTTGTCGGAATTATTCGTAATAAGATATTGGCTACAATTGAAGAGGTCTTATCAATAAAATTTCCATTTATCCGAGATCTAGGCATAGTTAACAGTCCATTCGATAATTCTTCTCATTCCCCCTCGAGGGAAAATGATCCCACAAACAAAGGAATTGTACAGTACGAAATCACATAAAAACAAACAGACTCATTCTAAAAAAAAAGGATGTGGACCTTCCACTCAAATTGTCCCTTTTGGACAGGGATAGATAGGAAATATTTGAATCCGATTGGATTTCATTCAAATTGAGTAGTATACCAATTATTACTATTTTATCGAAGTTGAGGAATCAAGGAATTTTTCCTACGGATTCTGAGAACTCGAGAAGTTTTTTTGTATCCCTCGAGCCTACGGAAGATCTTTCTTTGACGAAAAGTTTTCTATTTAGAATTTAATTGATCGGTCGTACCTGTATTGCAATAATATGAATGACTCGCTATTCATTCGGTTTCTGGGTCATAATCATAAGATTATGTAGGAGAGATGGCCGAGTGGTTCAAGGCGTAGCATTGGAACTGCTATGTAGACTTTTGTTTACCGAGGGTTCGAATCCCTCTCTTTCCGTACCTTCACCTAATTCACCAACGTTACCAACCGCAATGTATCAAATAACAATTGATACCATTATTCCAACAGTAAGACCTTTATTTGATAGAGATTCTTCCTAATTACTGTGGTATGGAAAATGCCGGAAAGAGTGGAAAAGAATGAAAATCTCACTGCTGATCCATTTGTGATACGTGAGTGGGAGAAAAATCCGGATCAAACCCCTTATTTACTTGACTTTGGCGAAAAAGGGGGGGTAAAATTGCCCGAAGCTTTGTTATTTTAGTTAGGTTCAAGTCTGACGAGAATAATATTCTACGACTAGCAACTCATTGATTTTCAAACCGATCCATTTACTATCTATTATTTGATTTACTAATCCTTTATATTGGGATGAGTGAAAAGTCAAATGTTTTGCCAATTCCTCGTGGGGGGATGAATCAATATAATTTTGAATCAAAGCTCTGGATCTTTGTTCATCTCTCGTAGTAATAATATCTCGGGGTTTGCAGCGATAACTTGGGATATTTACTATACGACCATTAACTAAAATATGTCTATGGTTAACTAATTGCCTGGCTCCGGGAATGGTCGAAGCCATACCCAATCGAAAAAGGATGTTATCCAAACGCATCTCAAGTAGTTGTAGTAAAACCTGCCCTGTTGACCCTTTGGCTTTTCCAGCTATACGAACATATCTAAGCAATTGTCGTTCTGTCAGACCATAATGAAAACGCAATTTTTGTTTTTCTTCTAGACGAATACGATATTGAGATCTTTTCCCGGAACGCGATTGGTTTCTAAGATCACTTCCCGGTCTAGGTCTTTTACTAGTTAGTCCCGGTAAAGCTCCCAGACGACGTATTTTTTTGAAACGAGGCCCTCGGTAACGAGACATAAAGACTCCCCCCCTTATTTTTTTATTTATTTTATTGAAATTTCATTTTACAGAATAAACCTAAGTCAGACTGAACTAAACGATAAACGAAGATAAATCTACTGAAGTACTACAAAGAAGAATGATGAATTGTATCAATATCCGGATTATTTTGTATATATAGGAAGTTAAGGGTCCTTTTCTTGATTTGTTCTGTAGAGATTTCACTGCTCCAATCAGTTTTTTATTCATAGTTGTAAGTTCCCACGACATAATAGATCGGTGACCCGACATTTGTAAAAGAAAAAGGGGAGGAGTCTTTTCAATATTCCTTGATCTCAAGGAGACATTATCAATCATGGAAAAAATCGGACAAATAGAGAAAAGCCGGCTATCGGAATCGAACCGATGACCATCGCATTACAAATGCGATGCTCTAACCTCTGAGCTAAGCGGGCTCACATAACAGAAATAGTGCATAGGAATTCGGTAAACTACCGGAATCTTAACTATATAATAATTAATATTAATAGAATGAAGAATCGAATTCTATTCCATTAAAAATGATTAATTAATATCATAAGAATATTCTTATATATTAGAATATAACTATAACTATATAGAATTTTTATTGAAAATTCGAGTGATTTATATTATCATTCTATTAATTCTTATTATATTTTCTATTATTATTAGATTAGAAATTTTATTATTAGAAATTTCTATTTCTTTGATTTCGAATTTTTTTTCTTTAAATGCAAAATATTACATTTGAAATAATTATATATAACTATATCCATATTAGTTATAGCAGATTCTATTAATTCTAAATTCTATTAGATTAGAGCGGATCGGTCCTAAGGAAAGGATAAGATAAGAATGCAATTCAGATCATAATGAGACATTCCTCTGGTTTCATTCGGAAAGGGAGGAGATAGGACGAAAAAAAAAGAAGAATGAATATCGACCGTTCCAGTATTCCCAATCGCGCGGGAAAAATGAGAGGGAGAGAGACATGTATATGTGGGATATATCCATCCATATTGAATTGCAGATACATCAATGATAGAATCATTTCCGATTGGACCAAATACTGGCCCACCGATAGAGATGAAAGAAGATGGGTAAGAAATAGGAGCAGACACTTTTTCGATATAGGAATCGGTATCTAATGAATTCAAGGGTTCCAACATAAGAGGGGGGATCACAATGAGATCTCGGCCTCATAAGGGGGATATGGCGAAATTGGTAGACGCTACGGACTTGATTGGATTGAGCCTTGGTATGGAAACCTACTAAGTGGTAACTTCCAAATTCAGAGAAACCCTGGAATTAAAAATGGGCAATCCTGAGCCAAATCCTGTGTTCAAAAAACAAGGGTTCAGAAAGCGAGAATCAAAAAAGGATAGGTGCAGAGACTCAATGGAAGCTGTTCTAACAAATGGAGTTGACTGCATTGGTAGAGGAATCGAATCCTTCTATCGAAACTACAGAAAAGATGACCCTGTATACGTACGTATACATACTG